GATTATGCAATGATAAAAAAAAAAAAGAATATTTACCAAAAATATACGATCCTTTCTTAAATGGATCGTATCGTGGACTAATAAAAAAATTATTTTCATCCTCCATTAGAAATGAAACTGCAATAAAAAATCGGATAGATGGAATTTGGATAAATAAAATTCATAGTATCCTCTGTAATGACTATAATTATCATGAATTTGAACATAAAATAGATACAGTTGATAAAGAATCCTTATCAGCAGAAATGGGGCATTTCATGTCTTTAATGAGCACATTCATCGAGGAATCAACAGCGAATCTGAAAGGAATTTCTTTACTTCCAGAACAAAGAAAAATTAGTTCAGAAGATCGAGAAAAATTTAGAAAATTTTTAATTGACGCAATTATAACAGATTCCTTGACTCAAACGATTCCAAAACAATCTATTGGAATAAAAGAAATTAATAAAAAAGTACCTCGTTGGTCATACAAATTAACCGAGGAATTAGAGCAACAAGAAAAAGAAATTGAAGAAGGCGTGTCCTTGGAGCATGAAATTCGCTCAAGGAAAGCCAAACGTGTAGTAATTTTTACTGATACTGATACTGATCATCAAGAAAATGCCGACACTACTTATCCTAATACCAAGGATATTAATAAATCGGATCAACAAGTAGAAGAACTAGCTTTGCTACGTTATTCACAACAATCAGATTTTCGTCGAGACATAATCAAAGGTTCCATGCGTATTCAAAGACGTAAAATTATTATTTGGAAATTGTTTCAAGCAAATATACATTCCCCACTTTTTTTAGACAGAATAGATAAATCCTATTTTAATCTTTCCGAATTCCTTAAACGAATTAAACGACTTTTAATAAGTTGTATGGGAAAAATCCCAGAATTTGAAACTTCGAATTATATAGAATCGAACTCTGTTATTTCTGCTAAAGAAAAAAAAAAAGAAATAGAAAACAGAAAAGAAGAAATACGAATGGAAATAGCTGAAGCCTGGGATACCATTACATATGCTCAACCAATAAGAGGTTTGATGCTAGTAACCCAGGCAACTCTTAGAAAATATATTATATTACCTTTATTGATAATAGCGAAAAATATTGGACGTCTATTATTATTGCAACGTCCTGAATGGTCGGAAGATTTAACCGACTGGAATAGAGAAATGCATGTTAAATGTACCTATAACGGTGTTCAATTATCAGAAACAGAATTTCCTAAAAACTGGTTAATGGATGGTATTCAGATAAAGATACTATTTCCTTTCCGTCTAAAACCTTGGCATAAATCTAGGATACGACCTTCTCATGGCGATCAAACAAAAAATACAGATAATTTTTGTTTTTTAACAATTTGGGGAATGGAAACCGACCTTCCTTTTGGTTCTCCCCGAAAAGGACTTTCATTTTTTAAACCTATTTTTAAGGAACTCAACAAAAAAATTAGCAAATTTCGAAAAAAAAGGTTTTTGGTTCTAAGAATTATCAAAGAAAAAAGAAAATTGTTTATAAAGATACCAAATGAAAGAAAAAAATGGATTATTCAAAACCTTCTATTTTTTAATAAAATAATCAAAAAACTTTTTTTAGTATTTGGATTAAGAGAAAAATCAAGTGAAATAAAAAAAGAAAACAATTCTATTATTAATAATCAGATGATTCATCAATCATCCATTCAAGAAGCCCAATTCGTAAATTTGACAAATTTTTCAGTGACAGAAAAAAGAATGAAAGATCTAGCTAATAGAACAAGAACAATCAAAAATCAAATAGATAAAATTTCAAAAAAGAAGAAAAAAGAATCAGTAACTGTAAATATTAGTCCCAACAAAACACATTATGGTATTAAAAGATTAGAATCACTCCAAAATATTGGTCAGATATTAAAAAAAAGAAATGCTCGATTAATCCGTAAATCGATTTATTTTATAAAATTTTTTATGGAAAAGATACACGGAGATCTATTTCTATATATTATTAATATTTCCAGAATTTATACACAACTTTTTTTTGGATCAACAAAAAAAAATGTTGATAAATCTATTTACAATAATGAAACAAATCAAGAAAGGATTGATAGAACAAATAAAAATAAAATTAAGTTTATTTCGAGTATAAAAAAATCAAATTTGTGTTTTAATATTAATAAGAATTCGAAAAGTCATTCTGATTTCTCTTTTTTGTCACAAGCCTATGTATTTTACAAATTATCACAAGCCCAACAACTTATTAATTTATATAAGTTAAGATCTGTCTTTCAATATAACGGAACATCCTTATTTCTTAAGAATGAAATAAAAGATTATTTTGGAGTACAAGGAATAACTCATTCCAAACTAAGGACTGAAAAAATTCCAAATTCCGGAATGAATCAATGGAAAAACTGGTTAGAAAGTAATTATCAAGACGATTCATCTCAGAGAAACTGGTCTAACTTTCAATATAACGGAATATCCTTTTTTTTTAAGAATTCCTTATTTCTTAAGAATGAAATAAAAGATTATTTTGGAGTACAAGGAATAACTCATTCCAAACTAAGGACTGAAAAAATTCCAAATTCCGGAATGAATCAATGGAAAAACTGGTTAAAAAGTAATTATCAATACGATTTATCTCAGAGAAAATGGTCTCAATTAGTAGCACAAAAATGGCGAAATAGAATCAATAAATATTGTCGGGGTGAAAATAAAAATTTAAAAAAAAAAAAATGGAATTCATATGAAAAAGAACAATTAATTAATTCCAATTACCAAAATGCAAATAATTCTGAAGTCGATTTATTGTTATTACCTCATAAAAAAGAAAATTTAAAAAAAAACTATAGATATGATGTTTTATCATATAAATTTCTTTTTTATGAAGATAAGAAGGATTCTTATAGATACAGTTATAGGGCACCATTCGAAGTAAATAAAAACCAACAGTTATCTTATACGGACAAATTGATTGATATGGGGTGGAGTATCCCTATCACTAATTTTTTATTCGTAAATAAAATTATGGATATAGAGAAAAATACGGATAGAAAATATTTTGATTGGAAAATTATCAATTTTTGTCTTACAAAGAAAGGTAATATTGGAACTTGGATCGATATCAGTACTAGCAGTAATAAAAATACTAATACCGAACCTAAGAATTTTCAAATTGTTGATAAAATAGATAAGAAAGATATTTTTTATCGCACAATTTATCAAGAGATTAACCGATCACATCAAAAGAAAAAACGTTTTGATTGGATGGGAATGAATGAAGAAATACTAAGTCGTCCCATATCGAATCTGGAATCTTGGTTCTTCCCAGAATTTGTCTTACTTTATAATGCATATAAAATAAAACCCTGGGCTATACCAATTAATTTACTTTTTTCAAATTCTAATCGAAGTGAAAATTTTAGTGAAAATAAAAACATCAATAGAAAGACAAAAAAGAATGCTTTTAGACTATCAAAAGAAAAAAAATCTCTTGAATTAGAGAATAAAAATCAAGATGAAAAAGAACTCGTAGGTCAAGGAGATCTTAGATTAAATGTTCAAGAGAACTCTGAATCTGTTCTCTCAAACCAACACAAAGATATTGAAGAAGATTATATGCCATCAGATATAAAAAAACGTAAAAAGAAAAAAAGTAGTACAGAAACAGAACTTGATTTCTTCCTGAAAAGATATTTGCTTTTTCAATTGAGATGGGATGATTCAAAGAATCAAAACCTGATCGAAAATATCAAAATATATAGTCATCTGCTTAGGTTGATAAATCCAAGAGAAATTTTTATATCTTCTATTGAAAGGAGAGAAATGAGTCTGGATATAATGCTGATTCAGAAAAATTTATCTTTTACGGAATTGATAAAAAAGGGAATATTGATTATTGAACCAATTCGCCTGTCTATAATGGGTGATGGGCAATTTAGTGTGTATCAAACCATAGGTATTTCATTGGTTCATAAAAGTAAACACCAAAATAATAAAAAAAGACACAACGAAAATGTTGCTACGAACAATTTGGATGAATCGGTTCCACGACATCAAAAGATGATAGAAAATAGAGACAAAAACAATTATGATTTGCTTGTTCCTGAAAATATTTTATCGCCTAGACGTCGTCGAGAATTGAGAATTCTAATTTGTTTCAATTCAAAGAATAATAAAGGTATGGATAAAAGCCCAGTATTTTCCAATGGGAATAAGGTAAAAAACTGTAGTCAATTTTTTGATAAAAGCAAATATCTTGATCGAGAAAAAAATAAACTTATAAAATTCAAATTATTTCTTTGGCCCAATTATCGATTAGAAGATTTAGCGTGTATGAATCGTTATTGGTTCGATACTAATAACGGTAGTCGTTTTAGTCTATTAAGAATACATATGTATCCACGCTTAAAAACTCATTTATGATACATTTCTCTTATATATTCCTTATAATCTAGTAGATAAATAAATGCGCACACGCCTTGTCTTACATCCAATTTTGATAATTCGATAATGTTTGAATTCGATACAGAAATGAATCAACCGAATCTTCTTATTCATTTTTTTTTTATAAAATGAATGAATAAGAAGATTCGGATTATTATATATACCAGATTAAAATAGCTGGCATTATTATTACTGATTGGCAAAATTCCACCATATTTGGTAAAAAGAGGAAGGTTTAAAATTTATGATAAAAAAATCATTTATAGTAAATTAAGAAGTAAATTAATAAAAAAATGGATACGTAGAATAAATACCAAAAAAGATAGGCGGAAATGCGACCTCCTCCTATATATTTGATACCTTCTCCTAGAAAAAAACTTGTAACCCCAAAACCATTCGGAATTCCATCAATTATTCGTCTATCAAAAAAATAAATTACTTCAGCCAAACCTCTTATACCCCTAATAAAAGATGTTGTATAAAAAGTATCTATATAACCGCGGTTAGAGGACCAATTATATATAATATTTAAAAATTTGTTCCAAAGAATTCTCTTTGAACCTCTTTTATTAAATGAATTAATTAAGTTAAAATTTATTAATGATGAATAAATAGGTTTATATAAAAAGAAAGCTATAAAAATTCCCAAATAAGCTATACTAACCGAAAAAGTCGCATTTATCACAAATTCATACCAATCCACAGAATTCTTTGCATTTGAATGTAAAAGATTTATAGATGGAGTTAACCATTGAGTTAATATATTCAAATCCAGACTTTCCTGATTGAATGGAATTCCTATGAATCCAATGAAGGAAGTAAACAGAATCAAAACAATCAGAGGAAATAACATAGTATTGTCCGATTCATGAGGATATGAAGAAATATTTTTATTGTCAAAATCAGTAATAGTAATAAAAGATCGGATCATTTTTTTAAAATTTCCATCAATTTTGATTTTATATAGGTTTTTTGTTTTCGAAAAAAAAGAAGACCTTTCCTTATTGTTCATTGTTAATAACGTTAACAAACCAAAATTTTTATTAATATTCATCGTTTTCAATCCTTCTTTGCCCCATAGAGATATTGAATATAAGGAACTACTTTTTTTTCCACTGTAATTTTTAAAAAAAATGTTCAAATGACCTTCAAAAGTAAGTAAATAGATTCGAAACATATAAAATGCAGTTAATCCGGCCGTGAAATAAGCTATTATTGCAAAAATCGGCGAATATAACCAACTATCATTAAGAATTTCATCTTTGGACCAAAAACAAGCAAGAGGCGGAATACCACAAAGAGAAAGTGTACCTATTAAAAAAGCAGTTTTTGTAATTGGCACATGTTTTGTTAATCCCCCCATAAGAACCATATTCTGACTTTTATCTGGCGAATATCCCACAATAGCTTCCATTGAATGAATAACGGATCCGGATCCTAAAAACAATAAGGCTTTTGAATAAGCATGAGTAATCAAATGAAATAAAGCAGCTTGATAAGAACCTATACCTAGAGCTAACATCATATAACCCAGTTGAGACATTGTAGAATAAGCTAAACTTCTCTTAATGTCTTTTTGAGCAAGAGCTAAAGTAGCTCCTAATAGTACGGTTATAATACCTATAAAAGATATTCCATTCATTATGTAAGGTATAACTATGAAAAGAGGAAGAAGTCGAGCGACTAGAAAAATCCCCGCTGCTACCATAGTAGCAGCATGTATGAGAGCTGAAATAGGAGTAGGCCCCTCCATAGCATCGGGTAACCATACATGAAGAGGAAATTGGGCAGATTTAGCAACTGCACCAGCAAATAACAAGAAAGTACACAAAATACAAAATAAAAAATGGATCTCATTATTCTTAATTAAGTTATTGAATATTTCAAACAAATCCCGAAATTCGAAACTGCCCGTTATCCAATAAATACCTAAAATTCCTAATAAAAGGCCAAAATCCCCTACACGATTAGTCACAAACGCTTTTTGACAGGCATTTGCAGCAATAGGTCGTGTAAACCAAAACCCTATTAATAGATACGAACACATTCCAACTAATTCCCAAAATATATAAATTTGTATCAAATTCGAACTTGTAACTAATCCCAACATGGAAGTATTGAAAAAACTCATATAAGCAAAAAATCTCAAATATCCTTGATCATGAGACATATAATTATCACTATAAATGAGAACTAGAATTGCAACAGTAGTAATTAACATTGACATAATAGAGGTAAGTGGATCGATCAAATAGCCGAATTCTAAAGAAAAATCATTAGTAATAGTCCAAGACCATACATATTGATAAATAGAATTATTATTTATTTGATGAATAGACAGCTTCATCGAAAAAATCATAACTATACTTAACAAGAAAATACTAGAAAAAGCCCATATACGCCGAAGATTTTTTGTTGTCGTCGGAAAAAGGAGAAGTCCCACTCCTATTAACATAGGAACCGGAAGTGGAATGAAGGGTATGATCCATGTATACTGGTATATATGTTCCATAATAGAATATCTAAATTTTAGATTTTAATTTGATTTTTTGTTTACGATTCGCCGGTTCTTGCCTCTTTTGAAAGAAATCAATAAAAAAGATCAAGTTTTTACATAATTTAAAATAGAATTCGTTAAGTTAGGATTCTATAGTAAAATATTTAAGAAATAATATTGAATTGAACATTTGAAATTTTAATATTAAAATTTCAAATCAAGAAGTTATAATTGGCCAAATAATTAATTTGTTAGTAAAAGTGAATACTTTATTATTAAGTAAATGTAAAATGTTGAAGTCTATCAAGTATGAATCAGAAAAAATTCTACTTTCATTTACAGTTATATTATATATAATATAATATATATAATATAAAATGAATAAAAAAAAAATTAGACTAAAAAAGAGTATGAATCATAAGCTCTACTTAAAATTTAATAAAAGATCTAAAAAAAAATAAGTAATACAAACAACTAGGAATAATAACTAGTTATTTTAATATAAGTTTATTTTAGTAGTTTATTCATAATTAAAAAATTATTAACCGGTTTTACGCAAAATTTTTTGATTGTCTTCCATTCCAAACGAAAAACAAAAACATCGAAAAAGATTCTTTTTTTTTTTTTAGTTAACTATTTTATATAGTTTATAGCAAAAGATATGATACCTCTCACTTTACTTTCTACTTTCCATAACATAGAATAAGTCTCAAATCATGGATTCTTTAAAAAAATAAATTTATGGGATAAAATTATGGGTATCGTTTCAATTCAATTTGAAAATTCTATGTTTTTTTCGAAAATAGAAAAAAAATTCAAGCTTTTCAGTTACGGATTCTAAAATTTTTCGATGTGACTAACTTCAATATGCACATGTAAATTTAGTGCAATACAGCAATATAAAAAAATATATAAAATATATACAGATATGGAAAATATATGGAAATATAAGTATATTAAGTATAAGTGGAAATTTTTATTAATTATTCAATTTTTATTAAATTTATTCATCAATTTCGCATGAATTATAAAAAAAAAATATGATATTCCATAGGAAATTTTGTTTCTCCTAATTAAATGTTTTAGGAGAATTATATATCTATTTTATATATTTTTAGTTATACTTTTCTAGTTTTAAAAATTTCATCAACATCAAGAGGTTATCGTCTAGAATCGAAATACATAGATAATGAATAGAAAACAAAGATTCGTTTGACCGATAGATGTCTTTCACATCCAACTACAACAAAGAGTAATCCATTTTAAATGGCAGTTCCAAAGAAACGTACCTCTTTTTCCAAAAAGCGTATTCGTAAAAATATTTGGAAAAAAAAGGGATATTGGGCAGCGTTAAAAGCTTTTTCATTAGCAAAATCTCTTTCGACTGGGAATTCAAAAAGTTTTTTTGCAGAAAAAATAAAAAATTCAATCTTGGAATAATCGAAATAGGTCTAACTCAAAAAAATCTTCTAAAAATTTTGAAATAATTTTTTTTTTTAGACTCTAAAAAAAAAAAAAAAAAAACAAATTCAATATGGAATTAATGTTTTGCATTCACTAATTAATTTCATGTTTGGAACTGTAGAAAATAAAATTCGAAAATTGGAACTTTATTTTGTCTTATCATATGTAGAATAAGAACTATTATGTAGACCAAAAAATGGTACTTTTTTGTTTGAAAAAAAAAAGTAGAAGATTTCATCACCTTTCTTTTTTTTTTTCTTTAGTCTATTTTGTCATTTCTGAGATGGGGATTTTTTCCCCATTAACGTATTTGTTTTGTCACAACACACAAAAAAAAAAAGTTTTTCTATCTATCTATAAATTGTATACCTGTAAATTTTAAAAGGCAAATAGGAAATTTTTAGTTTAAAACTTTAACTCTTGAAATCATTATTTCTCGGAATTACTATATACATACCCACCTCTTTCAAATCAATCGAAAACACCTTATTTAACTTAATTTTTAATTCTATGTAATTGGATATTATGGACGAAGAATTTTTTTTGTTCTGTTTTGGAGGTACGTTTCGTTTCAATAGAAATCAAAACGCTTTTTTTTTATATGACATATCTGGTTCAATACTTAATATTCAATACTTAATAGGTTTATTGAAACCTAAGATAACTTATAGACACAAGAAAAATCCTACCGATTTTTTTGTTTTGGATAGAAAATGATCTATTTACATAAAATAAAAAACTTCGCTGCCTCGCAAAAATTGTCATAAAAAAATACTATTTTTCATTTTTCTATATGCAAAAATCAATGTATTTGTTAATTTGATATTTTTTTTTGAAATCAGCTCTCGACGATTGACTAAAAACGAGCTATTATGATTTCAAAGAAGCCGCTATGGTGAAATGGTAGACACGCTGCTCTTAGGAAGCAGTGCGAGAGCATCTCGGTTCGAGTCCGAGTGGCGGCATAGCATCGTACAAATTTTCAAAAGGATTCAATTATTCTATAATGAATGATTAAATGAATTTAATTTATGATTTCCATTTCCTAATTTGGAATTGAAGGATTTCTTATATATATATATTTTTTTTTATGATATTTTCGACTTTAGAGCATATTTTAACTCATATTTCCTTTTCAATAGTTTCCATTGTAATTACACTTCATTTGATAACTTTATTAGTCAATGAAATAGTAGGACTATATGATTCATTTGAAAAAGGCATGATAATTACTTTTTTCTGTCTAACAGGATTATTAGTTACTCGTTGGATTTATTGGAAACATTTCCCATTAAGTGATCTATATGAATCATTAATCTTCCTTTCTTGGAGTTTCTACATTATTCATATGATTCTTTATTTAAAAAAACAGAAAAATAATCTAAGTACAATAACTGCGCCAAGTGCTATTTTTACTCAAGGGTTTGCTACTTCAGGTCTCTTAACGGAAATGAATCAATCCGCAATATTAGTACCCGCCCTCCAATCTCAGTGGTTAATGATGCATGTAAGTATGATGGTCTTGGGTTATGCAGCTCTTTTATGCGGATCATTATTATCAATAGCACTTTTAATGATTACATTTCAAAAAGATATAATAAGGATTTTTTATAAAAGAAAACAACTTTTATTAAATCAGTCATTTTCCTTCAGTGAGATTCAATACATGACTGAAAAAGGCAATATTTTACAAAGTGCTTCTACCCTTTCGTTTCGAAATTATTACAGGTTTCAGTTAATTGAACAACTGGATCATTGGAGTTATCGTGTTATTAGTCTAGGATTTATCTTTTTAACCATAGGTATTCTTTCAGGGGCAGTATGGGCCAATGAGGCATGGGGATCATATTGGAATTGGGACCCAAAGGAAACTTGGGCATTTATTACTTGGAGCATATTTGCAATTTATTTACATATTCGAACAAATAAAAATTTGCAGAATGTCAATTCCGCAATTGTAGCTTTTATAGGCTTTCTTATAATTTGGATATGTTATTTTGGGGTCAATCTATTAGGAATAGGACTACATAGTTATGGTTCGTTCACATTAACACTTACTTAAATTGAAGTAAAGGGCTTTACGAATCTAAACATAAGAACATAGGATAAGGCATAAGTAAGTTGCTTATAAACAGGCGAGAACCCTTTTTTTTAAACTCTATGTAAATGGTTCTCGCAAACGCCAAATAAATATGACTGATTCTAATTTCAATTCAGCCTTTCTTCTTCTTTACTTTAAGTAAAGAAGAAGAAAGACTTCTTTCTTTTTTTTTTTTTCATTTAATTCAATGAAATCAAAGAAAACCTATCTATAAAAAAAATTGGATAGAATAGCTTCCACCTTTTCCACTGATAGTGAGAGAACGAAATCCGGATAAATGCCAATACCTATTACTGGTAGAAAGATAGAAGTTGAAACAAATAACTCGCGCGGTCCAGAATCCAAAAAATAAGAGTTTGGAATATTAAATAACTTATATCCATAGAACATTTGACGTAACATAGATAATGAATAAATAGGAGTTAATATCATTCCAATTGCCATTCCAAAAATAATTAGTATTTTTGGTAGTAAAAGAAATTTTTGGCTGGTAATTATTCCACAAAATACTATTAATTCTGCAATGAAACCACTCATGCCCGGTAACGCAAGGGATGCCAGTGAAAAGCTACTGAAAAGTGTGAATATTTTTGGCATTGGAATAGCTATTCCGCCCATTTGGTCGAGATAAACAAGACGTATTCTATCGTAACTAGTTCCCGCTAAGAAAAAAAGTGCAGCACCAATAAATCCATGAGAAAGTATTTGTAAAATGGCTCCATTAAGTCCCGTATCAGTTATAGAACAAATTCCTATAATTATAAAACCCATGTGAGATACAGAGGAATAGGCTATTCTTTTTTTTAAATTACGTTGCCCGAGAGATGTTAAAGCTGCATAGATTATTTGTATTGTGCCTATTATTATCAACCAAGGAGAAAAGATAGAATGAGCGTGGGGTAATAGTTCCATATTGATACGAACCAATCCATACGCTCCCATTTTTAATAAGATTCCGGCTAGAAGCATACAAGTACTGTAATGTGCTTCTCCATGGGTATCCGGTAACCATGTATGTAAAGGAATAATCGGTAATTTGACAGCAAAAGCAATAAAAAATCCAATATAGAATATTATTTCTAATGCCAGAGGATATGATTGATTAACTAATGTTTCAAAATTGAATGTTGGTTCATTGGAACCATATAAACCAACACCCAAAGCTCCCATTAATAGGAAAATAGAACCCCCCGCAGTATATAAAATAAACTTAGTAGCTGAGTAGAGACGTTTCTTTCCTCCCCACATCGATAAAAGTAGATAAACAGGAATTAATTCTAATTCCCACATTAGAAAAAAAAGTAAAAGATCTCGGGACGAAAATGATCCTATTTGGCCACTGTACATTGCTAACATCAGGAAATGGAATAATCGAGAATCTCGAGTAACTGGCCAAGCCGCTAAAGTAGCTAAGGTGGTGATGAATCCCGTCAGTAAAATGGGTCCTATTGAAAGTCCATCTATTCCTAATCTCCAGTGAAAATCAAAAAAGTTTATCCATTTATAATCCTCTGCCAGTTGGATTAATGGATCGTCCGGTTGGAAATGATAACAGAATGCATAGGTTGTTAGAAGAAGCTCTAGTATTGAAATACATATAGTATACCATCGGATAACCTTATTTCCTCTATGGGGAAGAAAGAAAATTAAAGAACCTGCAAATATGGGCAAAACTACAATTGTAGTTAACCAAGGAAAATAATTCATGGTAAAGACAAGATACACTTGAGCCAAAAAAACCCGTACCCAAAATATTTTGGGTACGGGTTTTTTTCGGTAAAAAAAATCCAAATAGAATGGATTCAAGTGGAGTTTTCTGAAACGTATCAATAAGCTAGACCCATACTGCGGGTTGTTTCAGGACCTAAATAAACTCGAACACTTAAAAAATCGGTTGGACAGGCGGATTCACATCTCTTACAACCAACACAGTCCTCTGTTCTTGGAGCAGAAGCTATTTGTTTAGCCTTACATCCATCCCACGGTATCATTTCTAATACATCCGTAGGACAAGCTCGTACACATTGAGTACACCCTATACATGTATCATAAATCTTTACTGAATGTGACATGGAATCTATAATTTTTTAAACTTCATTAATTTTCGATCTAGTTCTAGTAAAGTAAATGAACCAAATATTCAAATACCAGACGAATCAATGATTTACCAGAATTTTTGAATCAATCTACTTCTGGATTGGATCGGTTTATTAGAAAAAAATACTAAAAAAAAAAAACAGAGGTCCAAAATACTTTGATTTATTACATTTTTGAAAGTATGATTATACCTTGATGACTATAATAATTTCAATTTATATAATTTTTATATAATAAAAAAAAAAAAAGATTACTTATTCAATAAATGCGATTGATTGATACGAATTGATTTTCTGTTACGATAAATTGAGGAAACAATAGCCGGTCCAATAGCTGCTTCAGCGGCTGCAATAGCAATAACAAAAATTGAGAAAATGTTTCCTTTTAATTGACGACTATCAAAAAAATCAGAAAATGTTACAAAATTTAAATTAACTGCATTCAATAGAAGTTCAAGACACATAAGAGCCCGAACCAAATTTCGGCTCGTCACTAATCCGTATAGTCCGATAGAAAATAAATAGGCACTCAAAACAAGTACATGTTCGAGCATCATTGGCCAACTCCTTATCAATATCGATTCATTTCAATATGAACAACAATTAAACCGATTTGATTGCCTAGAATATAATAAAAAAGTTCGAATAGAATAAATTTAGAACAAAAAAAGTTTGTTAATAAATCAAACTAAAAGTATTTGCGTTTTATGCATCAATTCTAAAAAAATTGACTGGAAAAGAATACGATAACGATAAAATTTCATTTTTATTTGGATTGCTGGTTTTAAAAATGAATTATTGACGAGCCACAGAAATTGCACCTATTAAAGCAACTAAAAGAATTATTGAAATGAATTCAAATGGAAGAAAAAAATCTGTTGATAAATGAATTCCAATTTGTTGACTAGTAGTTATCAAGTCTTGTTCTAGAATCTGGTTTGATCTTGTAGTCCAAATAATTCCATACCATGACGTATTTAGAATAGTAAAAATTAATGAAATAAAAAGACTTGTACAAACCAACGAAGTAGCCCCGTCCCCAACAGTCCAAAGATGAAAATCTTTGCCATATTCTGGCCCGCTCATGAACATTACAGCAAAAATTATTAAAACATTTATGGCTCCCACATAAATAAGGAGTTGTGCAGAAGCTACAAAATGAGAGTTTGCTAGAATATAAAATAAAGATATACAAACAAGAACCAATCCCAGCGCAAAGGCAGAAAAAATAGGATTGGTAAATAATACCACTCCAAGACCCCCTAATATAAGACTTGACCCCAGAAAGACTAAAAGAAAATCATGTATTGGTCCAGGTAAATCCATTATATGTAAAATAAGAAATAAAAAAATTGGAATTTTTCATGATCTTGTTGACTTGAACAGGAAAAAAGAAGTTCATGCGTTACTAATTGCTAATTAAATGAAATCCTAATTTGCTATACATATTAAAGTTTTTGGATTCATCGCACTCTTTTTTTACCTGAAAGAGTAATTCGAAACTAAAACTATTTGAAATCATTACAGTAAACCGATTTTCAATACAAATTAAGTTGTGATTTTCATCAATTAATAGAATAGTGAATAGAATAGCCGGGATTTTTAATTATTGACCAACAGAAAAAAGAAACTTTTTGAATTTTCACTTAAATAAAAGAACCTTAGTAATTTCTTCCCTCACAAGATTTCTCGTTTATTTGAGGCGAATTCAAAATTGTTCGAATTGTGTAATCATCTGTTATTGCTATTGGTAAACGACCCAGAGCAATTTGATTATAATTTAATTCGTGACGATCATAAGTGGAAAGCTCATATTCTTCAGTCATTGATAAACAATTAGTTGGGCAATACTCAACACAATTACCACAAAATATACAGATTCCGAAATCAATGCTGTAATTAAACAATCGTTTCTTTCGAATATCTGTTTCCAATTTCCAATCAACAACAGGTAGATCTATAGGACATACACGAACACATACTTCACAAGCAATGCATTTATCAAATTCAAAGTGGATTCGACCACGAAAACGCTCTGATGTGATCAATTTTTCATAAGGATATTGAATAGTTACGGGTAAACGGTTGGCATGAGAAAGGGTAATCATAAAACCTTGACCAATGTACCTTGCCGCCCGTACTGTTTGTTGACCATAATTGATGAACCCAGTTACCATGGGAAACATATAGTAAATATCAATAATAAATTGAATTTTGTTTCTTTCTCTTGTTTGATACAAATTGTGAATTGAATTTGAATTTTTTAATATTTTGAATAGAGCAAATAGAAAATATTCGATTTTTTTCAATTTTATAATGAAAGGAGTTGGAAAGAAGTTGTTAATAATAGATTACCTAAAGAAATAGGTAAAAGAAATTTCCATCCAAAATTTAATAATTGGTCCATTCTCAATCTAGGCAAAGTCCATCTTGTTGCGATAGAAATGAACAAAAACAAAAAAGTTTTCGCTAATGTAATGAAAATACCAATTGTTGTTCCAAAGACTCCATACGCTTTATTTATTTCCAAAAATTCAGGAATTATGTATGGAATAGAGAGATTCCAACCACCCAAGTAAAGAACTGTTACAAATAGTGAAGAGACTAGTAGATTTAAATAGGAAGCAACATAAAATAAACCAAATTTGATACCTGAATATTCGGTTTGATAACCTGCTACTAATTCTTCTTCTGCTTCTGGTAAATCAAAGGGTAATCTCTCACATTCTGCTAGAGAAGAAATTATAAAAACAAAAAACCCTATAGGTTGCCGCCACAAATTCCATCCCCAAAAACCGTATTTGGACTGCGCCTCAACTATATCAACTGTACTTGAACTGTTAGATAATCATAGTCGATGATAAGATCACTCTAATCATCGCTATTCCAGAACCGTACATGAGATTTTCACCTCATACGGCTCCTCGAGAGCCATAAATAAATCTAGAGACTGATTCGATATTCTTTAATCTTGATATGCTTGCAGGTATAGATAGATAAAGTTAAAATCAATCGAAAGTTCCTGAATTAGACCAATGGAATTCTGTCTGCTATACTATAAAAAAGTGCTTCGGAATTGATCTTATCCTTTACTTTAAGTTTAAGAATTTCAATTTTTTTTATTGAGTAATAACTTAGGTCCTTTAATAAAATACTCTTTTTACCAATATTAATAAATAGTTCACTTTATTTTCTTTTTTTCGATTACGAAAAAGAATTAAACATTCATTCATTGATTATTTATGACATGACAAAAATTGCATTTCCATTGATATGGATATCAGATAAAAAAAGATTTTTTTGCAATTCCATATCTTCTTTTCGTTCCTTTTATTGCTTTTTTTAGGTTTAAAATAAAACAAAGTAAAGGATTACTTCGTTCCTGATAGTTATTCATATAATCGGTGGATAGGAGTATACTCTGGATCGGAATTTTCTTTTTGGGAGTACTACTTGATCATTTCTACAAATTTAAAGCCCAATTAGTTTTTCTTTTATGTATAAAAGTCTCTTTAGATAACTTACATAATCTCTATTACGAATCCTTTGTGTACTTTGGTGTTCCTAATCATCCACTCATTTTTTCTCAATCTCTATAGTAATTAATGTATGGGAATACCTACAAAAATATAGTAAAAACTCCATAGAGTTGTTCTTTTCAACCCGCTTCAAGACATGATGACTTAGTAACCAATCTTGGGGTAAAGAGTCTTGACTGCTTATGGTTATTTTTGTTTAACCCTTGCCCTTGTACATAGGAAATGAGATTCAAATTTTTTACTGCAAATTTCGAAGCTGTTTTCTTTCACTCATCTAACTATCTAGTTTAGTTTATGAATCCAGGCTAGTGAATAAAAAAAGAAAGATATATCTATTAAATACGTTTCATTTTTATTATTAGAAACCTAAAAAGAAATGGAGGAAGACTTATGTCTCAACGAATCACACGTAGAGATATTGCTAACACACATAGAGTTAATGGTATTTCATAACTAATTGATTGGGCAGCAGCCCGTAAACCACCTAAAAAGGAATATTTATTATTTGATCCATATCCTGACATAAGAAGTCCAATTGGAGCAATACTTGAAATGGCAATCCATAAAAAAACACCAATACTGAGATCGGCTAGAACAAGGCGATAGCCAAAAGGAATTACTGAATAACTTAGTACAATTGATATGACTGCTATAGAGGGCCCGATACTAAATAAACGTGTATCTCCTCTAGATGGAAGAAGGTTCTCTTTAAAAAGTAGTTTTATCCCGTCTGCTAGAGCTTGAAGAATTCCCAAAGGACCTGCGTATTCAGGTCCAATACGTTGTTGTATACTCGCGGATATTTCTCTTTCTAACCACACAATTACTAGTACACCTATTGTGATTCCCAATACGAGAATCAAAATAGGGACAAACATCCATATAGTTTCATAAACCGCTTTTAAGGATTCTAATCTGGAAAAAGATTTGATAGCCTGTACTTCTGTTGTATCAATTATCATTTCAACGATCAACTTCTCCCATAATAATATCTATGCTACCTAGTATCGTCATAATATCAGCCAATTTCATTTTTTTAACTAACTGAGGAAGAATTTGCAAATTTATAAAACCCGGGGGACGAATTTTCCATCTCCAAGGAAAAACACTCTGATCTCCTATCAAAAATATTCCCAATTCTCCTTTTGGGGCTTCAACTCTCACATAAAGTTCTTGTTTCGACAATTCAAAAGCAGGAGATGGCTTTTTACTAATAAATCGATATTCAAAATCATTCCATTCAGGAGATTTTATTCTATTAAAGCGTCGGATTTCTAAATTCTCATAGGGACCCCCTGGAATTCCTTCTAGAGCCTGTTGAATAATTTTGATGGATTCTGCCATTTCAGCGATTCGTATTAAATAACGAGCTAATGAATCTCCTTCTTTTTGCCATTGGACTTCCCAATCAAATTCGTCATAACACTCATAATGATCAACTTTACGAAGATCCCATTGTATTCCGGAAGCTCGTAGCATTGGTCCTGATAAACCCCAATTTATTGCCTCTTCTCCACCAATAATACCCACTCCTTCAACTCGTTCTAAAAAAATAGGATTTCGTGTAATAAGTTTTTGGTATTCAGCAATCCCTGTTAAAAAATAATCACAAAAATCTAAACATTTATCTATCCATCCATAAGGCAGATCAGTGGCTACTCCGCCGATACGAAAATAATTATGCATCATTCTCATACCGGTGGCAGCTTCGAATAAATCATAGACCAATTCTCTTTCTCTGAAAATATAGAAGAAGGGTGTCTGCGCGCCAATATCTGCCATAAAAGGGCCGAGCCATAACAAATGAGATGCTATACGACTTAACTCCAACATAATCACTCTGATATAGCTAGCCCTCTTGGGTACTTGAATATTTCCCAATTGTTCTGGTCCATTTACCGTTATTGCTTCAGTGAACATAGTGGCTAAATAATCCCAACGTGTTACATAAGGCAGATATTGTATAATTGTTCGGTTTTCCGCAATTTTTTCCATCCCTCTGTGTAAATAACCCAATATTGGTTCACAGTCAATAACATCTTCACCGTCTAAAGTAACGATGAGTCGGAGAACGCCATGCATGGATGGATGGTGAGGACCCATATTGACTATCATGAGGTCTTTTCTTGTAGTTGGTACAGTCATAGGTTTTTCCCCGATTCATTATTTATTTTTGCATGAATTGCTGAAAACAAAAAGAAGTTCATCAAAATTCAAGATCTAATAAATCAAATAATTCAAAACGTCTCTTCAAATTAACGTGTTTTTAGCTTTCGAATGTTCAATTGACTTATTAATTCTTTATAACGTACTCCATCTTTTTTTGACAAATAAGCCAGTAGTCGTTGCCGTTTTCCTAGAATTTTTCGTAGACCTCTTTGAGATGAATAGTCTTTTTTGTGCAATTCCAAATGTGAAGTAAGTCTTCGTATCTTATTGGTAAAACGGACTACTTGAAATTCAACGGACCCCCTGCCCCTGTTTTCTTCTTTTTCTTCATGCGAAATAACGGATATAAATGATTTTTTTATCATAAATTTTAAACCTTCCTCTTTTTACCAAATATGGTGGAATTTTGCCAATCAGTAATAATAATGCCAGCTATTTTAATCTGGTATATATAATAATCCGAATCTTCTTATTCATTCATTTTATAAAAAAAAAATGAATAAGAAGATTCGGTTGATTCATTTCTGTATCGAATTCAAACATTATCGAATTATCAAAATTGGATGTAAGACAAGGCGTGTGCGCATTTATTTATCTACTAGATTATAAGGAATATATAAGAGAAATGTATCATAAATGAGTTTTTAAGCGTGGATACATATGTATTCTTAATAGACTAAAACGACTACCGTTATTAGTATCGAACCAATAACGATTCATACACGCTAAATCTTCTAATCGATAATTGGGCCAAAGAAATAATTTGAATTTTATAAGTTTATTTTTTTCTCGATCAAGATATTTGCTTTTATCAAAAAATTGACTACAGTTTTTTACCTTATTCCCATTGGAAAATACTGGGCTTTTATCCATACCTTTATTATTCTTTGAATTGAAACAAATTAGAATTCTCAATTCTCGACGACGTCTAGGCGATAAAATATTTTCAGGAACAAGCAAATCATAATTGTTTTTGTCTCTATTTTCTATCATCTTTTGATGTCGTGGAACCGATTCATCCAAATTGTTCGTAGCAACATTTTCGTTGTGTCTTTTTTTATTATTTTGGTGTTTACTTTTATGAACCAATGAAATACCTATGGTTTGATACACACTAAATTGCCCATCACCCATTATAGACAGGCGAATTGGTTCAATAATCAATATTCCCTTTTTTATCAATTCCGTAAAAGATAAATTTTTCTGAATCAGCATTATATCCAGACTCATTTCTCTCCTTTCAATAGAAGATATAAAAATTTCTCTTGGATTTATCAACCTAAGCAGATGACTATATATTTTGATATTTTCGATCAGGTTTTGATTCTTTGAATCATCCCATCTCAATTGAAAAAGCAAATATCTTTTCAGGAAGAAATCAAGTTCTGTTTCTGTACTACTTTTTTTCTTTTTACGTTTTTTTATATCTGATGGCATATAATCTTCTTCAATATCTTTGTGTTGGTTTGAGAGAACAGATTCAGAGTTCTCTTGAACATTTAATCTAAGATCTCCTTGACCTACGAGTTCTTTTTCATCTTGATTTTTATTCTCTAATTCAAGAGATTTTTTTTCTTTTGATAGTCTAAAAGCATTCTTTTTTGTCTTTCTATTGATGTTTTTATTTTCACTAAAATTTTCACTTCGATTAGAATTTGAAAAAAGTAAATTAATTGGTATAGCCCAGGGTTTTATTTTATATGCATTATAAAGTAAGACAAATTCTGGGAAGAACCAAGATTCCAGATTCGATATGGGACGACTTAGTATTTCTTCATTCATTCCCATCCAATCAAAACGTTTTTTCTTTTGATGTGATCGGTTAATCTCTTGATAAATTGTGCGATAAAAAATATCTTTCTTATCTATTTTATCAACAATTTGAAAATTCTTAGGTTCGGTATTAGTATTTTTATTACTGCTAGTACTGATATCGATCCAAGTTCCAATATTACCTTTCTTTGTAAGACAAAAATTGATAATTTTCCAATCAAAATATTTTCTATCCGTATTTTTCTCTATATCCATAATTTTATTTACGAATAAAAAATTAGTGATAGGGATACTCCACCCCATATCAATCAATTTGTCCGTATAAGATAACTGTTGGTTTTTATTTACTTCGAATGGTGCCCTATAACTGTATCTATAAGAATCCTTCTTATCTTCATAAAAAAGAAATTTATATGATAAAACATCATATCTATAGTTTTTTTTTAAATTTTCTTTTTTATGAGGTAATAACAATAAATCGACTTCAGAATTATTTGCATTTTGGTAATTGGAATTAATTAATTGTTCTTTTTCATATGAATTCCATTTTTTTTTTTTTAAATTTTTATTTTCACCCCGACAATATTTATTGATTCTATTTCGCCATTTTTGTGCTACTAATTGAGACCATTTTCTCTGAGATAAATCGTATTGATAATTACTTTTTAACCAGTTTTTCCATTGATTCATTCCGGAATTTGGAATTTTTTCAGTCCTTAGTTTGGAATGAGTTATTCCTTGTACTCCAAAATAATCTTTTATTTCATTCTTAAGAAATAAGGAATTCTTAAAAAAAAAGGATATTCCGTTATATTGAAAGTTAGACCAGTTTCTCTGAGATGAATCGTCTTGATAATTACTTTCTAACCAGTTTTTCCATTGATTCATTCCGGAATTTGGAATTTTTTCAGTCCTTAGTTTGGAATGAGTTATTCCTTGTACTCCAAAATAATCTTTTATTTCATTCTTAAGAAATAAGGATGTTCCGTTATATTGAAAGACAGATCTTAACTTATATAAATTAATAAGTTGTTGGGCTTGTGATAATTTGTAAAATACATAGGCTTGTGACAAAAAAGAGAAATCAGAATGACTTTTCGAATTCTTATTAATATTAAAACACAAATTTGATTTTTTTATACTCGAAATAAACTTAATTTTATTTTTATTTGTTCTATCAATCCTTTCTTGATTTGTTTCATTATTGTAAATAGATTTATCAACATTTTTTTTTGTTGATCCAAAAAAAAGTTGTGTATAAATTCTGGAAATATTAATAATATATAGAAATAGATCTCCGTGTATCTTTTCCATAAAAAATTTTATAAAATAAATCGATTTACGGATTAATCGAGCATTTCTTTTTTTTAATATCTGACCAATATTTTGGAGTGATTCTAATCTTTTAATACCATAATGTGTTTTGTTGGGACTAATATTTACAGTTACTGATTCTTTTTTCTTCTTTTTTGAAATTTTATCTATTTGATTTTTGATTGTTCTTGTTCTATTAGCTAGATCTTTCATTCTTTTTTCTGTCACTGAAAAATTTGTCAAATTTACGAATTGGGCTTCTTGAATGGATGATTGATGAATCATCTGATTATTAATAATAGAATTGTTTTCTTTTTTTATTTCACTTGATTTTTCTCTTAATCCAAATACTAAAAAAAGTTTTTTGATTATTTTATTAAAAAATAGAAGGTTTTGAATAATCCATTTTTTTCTTTCATTTGGTATCTTTATAAACAATTTTCTTTTTTCTTTGATAATTCTTAGAACCAAAAACCTTTTTTTTCGAAATTTGCTAATTTTTTTGTTGAGTTCCTTAAAAATAGGTTTAAAAAATGAAAGTCCTTTTCGGGGAGAACCAAAAGGAAGGTCGGTTTCCATTCCCCAAATTGTTAAAAAACAAAAATTATCTGTATTTTTTGTTTGATCGCCATGAGAAGGTCGTATCCTAGATTTATGCCAAGGTTTTAGACGGAAAGGAAATAGTATCTTTATCTGAATACCATCCATTAACCAGTTTTTAGGAAATTCTGTTTCTGATAATTGAACACCGTTATAGGTACATTTAACATGCATTTCTCTATTCCAGTCGGTTAAATCTTCCGACCATTCAGGACGTTGCAATAATAATAGACGTCCAATATTTTTCGCTATTATCAATAAAGGTAATATAATATATTTTCTAAGAGTTGCCTGGGTTACTAGCATCAAACCTCTTATTGGTTGAGCATATGTAATGGTATCCCAGGCTTCAGCTATTTCCATTCGTATTTCTTCTTTTCTGTTTTCTATTTCTTTTTTTTTTTCTTTAGCAGAAATAACAGAGTTCGATTCTATATAATTCGAAGTTTCAAATTCTGGGATTTTTCCCATACAACTTATTAAAAGTCGTTTAATTCGTTTAAGGAATTCGGAAAGATTAAAATAGGATTTA